ATTTAAATAATTTAATTAAAATATTGATTTGTGGTATCAAAAATATGAATAAAGATTCATTTTAAATTATAAATAATATAAAATATTCTATTTGTTTTATTTCTTTTTTTTTTTTAATAATTATAAGAATAATGAATTTTATTATAATAATTTATTTTATTATAAATAATATTGTAATTTTTTTAGAGTGGGAGATTATTTCTTTAAATTCAATAAATATTGTTATATCGATTTTATTAGATTGAATATCTTTATTATTTATGATATTTGTTTTTTTAATTTCTTCTGTAGTTATTTATTATAGAAAGAGATACATAGGATCGGAATTAAATTTAAGACGATTTATTATTTTAGTTTTATTATTTGTTATGTCAATAATATTATTAATTATTAGTCCTAATATTATTAGAATTTTATTAGGGTGAGATGGTTTAGGGCTAGTATCTTATTTGTTGGTTATTTATTATCAAAATTTAAAGTCTTATAATGCAGGAATGTTAACAGCTTTATCTAATCGAATTGGAGATGTTTTAATTTTGATAATTATTTCTTGGATGATAAATTATGGAAGATGAAATTATATTTTTTATTTAGAATTTATAAAAAATGATTGAACAATAAAAATAATTAGTATTATAATTATTATAGCTGCAATAACTAAAAGAGCTCAAATTCCTTTTAGATCTTGATTGCCCGCAGCTATAGCTGCTCCTACGCCTGTATCAGCTTTGGTTCATTCGTCTACTTTAGTAACTGCTGGGGTTTATTTATTAATTCGATTTAATTTATTATTAATTGATACTTTTTTTTTAAAAATTTTATTATTATTATCTGGTTTAACAATATTTATAGCGGGAATTAGAGCTAATTATGAATTTGATTTGAAAAAAATTATTGCTTTATCTACTTTAAGTCAATTAGGTTTAATAATAAGAATTTTAAGAATAGGATTGCCTGATTTAGCTTTTTTTCATTTATTAACTCATGCTATATTTAAAGCTTTATTATTTATATGTGCTGGGGTTATTATTCATATAATAAATGACATGCAAGATATTCGATTTATAGGAGGGATTACTTTATATATTCCACTAACTTCTTTATGTATAAATATTTCTAATATGGCATTATGTGGGATTCCATTTTTAGCAGGGTTTTATTCTAAGGATTTAATTTTAGAAATAGTTAGATTTAGAAATTTAAATTTATTAATTTTTTTATTATATTATATTTCTACAGGGTTAACGATATTTTATACAATTCGTTTAATTATATATTTAATAGTAAATGATTACAATTTAATAAGAATTTATAATTTATATGATGAAGATTATATTATATTAAAAAGAATATTTGTTTTATTATTTATAAGAGTATTAAGTGGGAGTTTTTTAAGTTGAATGATTTTTTCTTATCCTTATATGATTTATTTACCCTTTAATTTAAAATTAATAGTAATTTATGTGAGTGTAATTGGTTTATTTTTAGGGTATTTAATTAGAAATATACATATTTACTCAATTAATAAATTTTTATTAACTTATAATTTGAGAAATTTTTTATGCTTAATATGATTTATGCCTAGATTATCAACTTATGGAGTGAACTATTATTTTTTAAATTTTGGTCAAAATTTATTAAAAACTATTGATATAGGTTGAAGTGAAGTTTATAGAGGATGAGGTTTAATAGAAGTGGTAAAAAAATATTCTATTTTTTATAATTTTTATCAAATAAATAATTTAAAAATTTATTTATTTAGATTTATTTTATGAATAATAATTAGTTTATTTATATTTTTATTGATAACTTTATAATTATATAAAATTTAAATAGCTTATAAAATATAGAGTATAATATTGAAGATATTAGGGAGATAGAATTTATCTTTAAATAAGTTATTTATAAAAAAGTAAGTTTTTATTTTTACAATGAAAATGTAAAGTTTTAATTTAAACTATATAAATTAAAAATAAGAAGAAATATTAATGGAATTAAACCACTAAAAATTAAGTTAGCAGCTTAATTTTGAACTTTATATTTCTTGAAAATTTTATTTAATTGGAATATATAATTCAATTTTATCATTAACAGTGATATACCTCTATTTGGTTTCAATTAATAAATAAGGGGCTATAAACCCATCCTTTTAAGTCGAAATTAAATGCAATTTGTTTGCTTCTTATTTGTAAAATAAATCCCTAAGATAAATTGAAAATTTTCAATATTTTTTGAGTGCAAATCAAATGTTTTTTAAACTATAATCCNTNATATATATATATATATATATATATATATATATAATTAGAAATAAATTATATTTAATTTGTTCAATTTAATATATTTTGGTTTCATTCATGATATAAACCAATAATTAGAATAATAATAAAAAAAAATCTAATTTTTGTTCATAAAATAAAATTTACTAATTTAAATAAGGGAATAATTGGGAAAATTAAAGCAATTTCCACATCAAAAATTAAAAAAATAACTGTAATAAGAAAAAAATGAAGAGAAAATGGGATTCGTGCTGATGATTTAGGGTCAAATCCACATTCAAATGGGGATGATTTTTCACGGTCTGAAAATGATTTTTTTGAGAGAATAATAGATAAAAATATTATAATATTAGAAATGATTATAATTAATAAAGAAATATTTATTATAAGAATAATTATTTATATTAAAAATTTTAAACCTTTTGATTGGAAGTCAAATATACTAAATATATTATATAAATAATTAGTTTCCTCATCAATAAATAGAAATATAGAGAAATAATCATACTACATCTACGAAATGTCAATATCATGCTGCTGCCTCGAATCCGAAATGATGATTTTTAGAAAAATGGTTATTTAAATGTCGAATTAAACAGATTAATAAAAATAAAGTTCCAATAATTACATGTAATCCATGGAATCCAGTCGCCATAAAAAAAGTTGAACCATAAATTCTATCTGCGATAGTAAAAGGAGCTTCAAAATATTCATAAGCTTGTAAAATTGTAAAATAAATTCCTAAGATAATTGTGATAAATAAACCTTGTGTGGTTTGGGAATTATTATTTTCTATTAATGCATGATGAGCTCATGTAACAGAAACTCCTGATCTAATTAAAATAATTGTATTTAATAAAGGAATTTGAAATGGGTTGAATGGGGTAATATTTATAGGAGGTCATATAGAACCAATTTCAATATTAGGTGAAAGTCTTCTATGAAAAAAAGCTCAAAAAAAAGAAAGAAAGAAAAAAATTTCAGAAACAATAAATAAAATTATTCCCCATCGAAGGCCTTTTGTAACTAAAATAGTATGTTTACCTTGAAGAGTCCCTTCACGGCAAATATCTCGTCATCATTGATATATTGTTAAGATAATAATTATATAGCCTAAAATTAATAAATTTATATTAAAATTATGGAATCATTTAACTATTCCTGTTACTAATGTTATTACTCCAATTGCCCCTGTTAAAGGTCATGGGCTATAATCTACTAAATGAAATGGATGATTATGTATAGTTTTCATTTATAAATATATATATATATATATATATATATATATATATAAATTAATTTACTTCACTAGAGTATAAAGTTCTTAGAATTGCAATAACATAAGATTGAATAATTGCTACAGCAGATTCTAATACTAATAAAAGAATTTGAATAAAAATTAATATTATAATTAAATAATGGTTTATACTAGGTCCAGTTCCTCTAAGAAGAGTTATTAATAAATGCCCGGCAATTATATTAGCTGTTAATCGAACGGCTAAAGTTCCTGGGCGAATAATATTTCTAATTGTTTCAATTAAAACTATAAATGGCATTAAAATTGAAGGAGTTCCTTGAGGGATTATATGAATAAATATATGTTGAGAGTTGTTAATTCAACCATAAATTATAAATCTTAATCATAAAGGAAGAGAAATAGATAAAGAAAGAGTTAAATGACTAGTACTAGTAAAAATGTATGGGAATAGGCCTAAAAAATTATTAAATATAATAAAAGTAAATATAGAGATAAAAATAAATGTTGAACCTTGAAAATAATTGTTTTTTAATAAAGTTTTAAATTCATTATGAAGTTTAGATAAAATAAAATTTCAAATTCAATAATGTCGATTAGGGATTAATCAAAAAGAATATGGGATGAATAAAATTCCTAAAATTGTTCTAATTCAGTTTAAAGAGAGATTAAATAAATTAGTTGAAGGATCAAAAATTGAAAATAAATTACTTATCATTTTCAAATTAAATTTTTTATTTTAAAATTTAATTTATTAATATTAGAGGAATTTGATGAAATATTATAAATATAATAATTTATAATGTTAAAAATAATGAAAATTAAAATAAAAAAAAAGAAAGATATTAATCAATTAATAGGTATTATTTGAGGTATAAAAGAATATTACATTAATTTTAGTAATTATTTAAATTTGACATATTTATGTTATAAATTAACTAATTCTTTCATTAGAAGTAGTTGCTAATTTACTATAAAGTGGTTTAAGAGACCAATACTTGCTTTCAGTCATCTAATGAAGAATAATTATTAATTCAATCAATAAAATTTTTAATTGAAATTCTTTCAACTACAATAGGTATAAAACTATGATTAGCCCCACAAATTTCTGAACATTGACCATAAAAAATTCCTGGACGATTGATAAAAAAATTAGTTTGATTTAAACGTCCTGGGTTAGCATCTACTTTTACTCCTAAAGATGGGATAGTTCATGAATGAATAACATCAGTAGCTGTTACTATAATACGAATCTGATTGTTTATGGGGAGAACAATACGATTATCAACATCTAACAATCGAAATCTATTAGATTGAAGTTCATTAGTTGGGATTATATAAGAATCAAATTCAATGTTATGAAAATCTGAATACTCATATCTTCAATATCATTGGTGGCCAATAGATTTAAGAGTGATTAAAGGATTATTTAATTCATCTAGTAAATAAAGTAATCGGAGAGAAGGTAATGCGATAAAAATTAATGTAATTGCAGGTAAAATAGTTCAAATTAATTCAATTATTTGACCTTCTAGTAAAAATCGATTGATATATTTGTTAAATAAAAGACTTACTATTAAATAACCTACTAAAATTGTAATTATAATAAGAATAATTAAAGTATGATCGTGGAAAAAAATAATTTGTTCTATTAAAGGGGAAGCTCTATTTTGTAAATTAAAATTTGATCAAGTTGCTATTTCTAAAAAAAGGATAGACCTTTATAAATGGGGTTTAAATCCATTACATATAATCTGCCATATTAGAAATTTCTTAAAATAGGAAGTTCATTATATGAATGTTCTGCTGGAGGTAAATTTTGGTATCATTCGATTGAAGAAGATAAATTTAGTGGGAATAAAGAAATTCGTTGATTAATTATTGATTCTCAAATAATAATTAATATAAATATAACAGCTAATAATGAGATATAAGACCCTAAAGATGAAATAATATTTCAAGAAATATAAGAGTCAGGATAATCAGAATATCGTCGTGGCATACCTGCTAATCCTAAAAAGTGTTGAGGGAAGAAGGTTAAATTAACACCAATAAATATAATAAAAAATTGAATTTTTAATATAAAAGGGTTTAAACATAATCCTGTAAATAATGGGTATCAATGAATAAACCCTGCTATAATAGCAAATACAGCTCCTATAGATAAAACATAATGAAAATGAGCTACTACATAGTATGTATCATGAAGGGTAATATCAATAGATGAATTTGATAAAATTACTCCTGTTAGTCCACCAACAGTAAATAAAAATACAAATCCTAATCTTCATAAAATTGATGGGGAATAATTAATTTGTGTACCATGGAAAGTTGCTAATCAACTGAAAATTTTAATTCCTGTGGGTACTGCAATAATTATTGTTGCTGAAGTAAAATAAGCTCGAGTATCAATATCTATACCTACTGTAAATATATGATGAGCTCATACAATAAATCCTAATAAGCCAATAGCTAATATAGCATAAATTATACCCAAACATCCAAATGTTTCTTTTTTACCACTTTCTTGGCAAATAATATGGGAGATTATCCCAAATCCTGGTAAAATTAAAATATAAACTTCAGGATGCCCAAAAAATCAAAATAAATGTTGGTATAAAATAGGATCTCCTCCTCCAGCAGGATCAAAGAATGATGTATTTAAATTTCGATCTGTTAAAAGTATGGTAATAGCTCCTGCTAAAACTGGTAAAGATAATAATAATAGGAATGCTGTAATACCTACAGCTCAGACAAATAGAGGTATTTGATCAAAAGATAAATTATTTAATCGTATATTAATAATTGTTGTAATAAAATTAATTGCCCCTAAAATAGAGGAAATTCCAGCTAAATGCAGGGAAAAAATAGCTAAATCTACAGATCTTCCTCCATGAGCAATATTGGAAGAAAGAGGGGGGTAAACTGTCCAACCTGTTCCTGCTCCATTTTCTACAATTCTTCTAGAGATTAGAAGAGTTAAAGAGGGGGGGAGAAGTCAGAAACTTATATTATTTATTCGTGGGAATGCTATATCAGGGGCTCCTAATATTAAAGGTACTAATCAATTACCGAATCCTCCAATTATAATAGGTATAACTATAAAAAAAATTATAATAAAAGCATGAGCGGTTACAATAGTATTATAAATTTGATCATCTCCAATTAAAGATCCTGGGTTTCCTAATTCAGCACGAATTAATAAACTTAAAGAAGTTCCTACTATTCCTGCTCAAATACCAAAGATAAAATATAAAGTTCCAATATCTTTATGATTTGTTGAATAAAGTCATTTTCGCTAAATAAAATGGCTGAGTGAAAAGCGATAAACTGTAAATTTATTAACGAGAAATTTCTCTTTTGTTATATATATATATTATAGCTTTATAGTCAATGAATGATATAAAATTGCAAATTTTAAGTAGTAATGTAATATATACTAAGGCTTAAAGAAGATTTTCTTTATAAATAATTTTGAAGATTATTAGTTTAGTTTAACTTAAAACCTTTATGGTAAGGTAGTAAGTTGTTTATAAAAATAAAAAAGTTCTAAAAATAATTCCTGATAAGGAAAAAAAGGAAATTAAATTAATAAAATTTAATTTATTATTTTTGATAAAAATTTTAAATCATTTCATTTTTAAATAATTAAATATAAAAATTGAATAAATAATGCGAATATAAAAAAATAATAAAATTAATCTTATAATAATTAAAATAAAGGTTAAAAAATATATTTTATTCAAAATTAAAAAATTAATAATAATTCATTTTGGGAAAAATCCAATAAAAGGAGGTAAACCTCCTAAAGATAAAAAATTAATTAATAAATTAATTTTGATTAATGGTTTTATATTATTGATAAATAATTGGTTAATAAAAAATATATTTAAAATACTAAATAAAAAACATATAATTCTAATTATGAAAGAGTATATAATTAAATAAAATAATCATAAATTTTCTCTAATTATAATAGAAATTAACATTCATCCTAAATTGTTAATTGAAGAAAAAGCTATTAATTTTCGTAATGAGGTTTGATTTAATCCCCCTAAAGAGCCAATAATAACGTTAGTTATAACAATGATAATAATAAAACTTTTATTATAATAATATGATAAAATAATTATGGGGGTAATTTTTTGTCAAGTTATTAAAATAAAATTATTAAATCATGATAAACCTTCAACAATATTAGGGAATCAGAAATGAAAGGGGGCAGATCCTATTTTTATTAATATAGATGAATTGATTATAAGAGAGAGAAAAAAATTTATTTCAAAATTTTTCAATAAAATTATTTTTATTAAAATACTGAATAAAAAATTAATAGAGGCAATAGATTGAGTTAGAAAATATTTTAAAGAGGCTTCTGAAGCTAATAAATTATTAGAATTAGAAATTAGAGGGATAAATCTTAATAAATTAATTTCTAAGCCAATTCAACATCCAAGTCAAGAATTGGAAGAAATTGCGATTAAAGTAGAAAAAATTAAAATAAAAAAAAAAAATATTTTTGTAGAATTAAATGAAAATAAAATTAAAAATATTATTTAAAAATAAAAATATGAATTTTAAATTCATTATTATAAAATTATATTTTAGTGTATGAAGCACAATAGTTTTTGATATTATTAGATATAGTTTGATTCTATAAAATATAATAAAGGTAAAAAATTACTTTATTTATCCTATCAGAATAATCCTTTAATCAGGCACTTTATTTTTAAAAAAAAGGATTTCCTTTATAGTTGGGGTATGAACCCAAAAGCTTATTTTTAGCTTATTTTTAATTATTTTTTTTTATTTATTTAAATGTAATTTTTTTAAGGATGGCTTAGTTACATTATTGAATTAAAATATTATTTATATATACGTATATATATATATTAAATATTTATATAATTAATATATTTATTATTCATTAACTTATTAAGAAAATTAATATCAATTATATTAATATATTGTAATTTATATGAATTATTATTGTTTGATATTATATTTGGTATTTAATATGAATAGTATAAAAAGGAAAAAAAAAGAAATTATTAAAAATTTAATAATTTATATTAAACTTTATATATAAAGGAAAATAATAATTATATTAAATATTTAAATATAAAAAAAAAAAAAAAAAAATCTATGTGAAAAAATATGCTTATAAATAAAAATTTTTGTAGTTTGGTAAATTTATTTTAAATTTATTTTACATATAAATTTTAGTGTTGTTTTTAATTTATTTTAATAATAAATTTTTATTAATAGTAGTAATTAATATTAAATTATTTAAGAAATTAAGATTTAGTAATATTTAAATTAATAACAAATTTTGTGCCAGCAGTTGCGGTTAAACAAAGATTAAATTAAATTTTATTAGTAAATTAATTAATAAATATTATATTTATAATAAAAATTTTAAATTATTAGGTGAAATTTTAATTTAATAAAAAATTATATTAATTTTATGATTTAATAAATTTTTTTAAAAACTAGGATTAGATACCCTATTATTAAAATTTTAAATTTAAATACTAAAATAGTAGATAATTATTTATTGAAACTTAAACAGTTTGGCGGTATTTTAGTTCATTTAGAGGAATCTGTTTAATAATTGATAATCCACGAATAAATTTACTTAATTTATAATTTTGTATATCGTTGTTAAAAAAATATTTTAATATAATAATAATATTTTAAAATTATAAATAAATTTAAATCAGATCAAGATGCAGATTATAATTAAGAATATAATGGATTACAATAAATTTATTTAAATGAATATTAATTTGAAATAAATTAATTGAAAGTGGATTTAAATGTAATTTTATTTAAATTAATAAAATGATTTTAAATTGAAATATGTACATATTGCCCGTCGCTTTCATATATTAGGTATATAATTTTTTTATATTATATAAATTGGAATAAGTCGTAACAAAGTAGAGATACTGGAAAGTGTTTCTAGAAAGAACAAATTAGAGCTTGGTTTAAAGTATTTCATTTACATTGAAAAGATATTAAAATAATTTAATTAATTTGAAAGATTGGGTTAATATTAAAAATTTTAGGGATAATAAAAGAAATTTTAAATAAAAGTAAATTAATTATATTTTAATTGGGGGGTTAAAGTATATTAATAGAAAAAATTTAAATTTTTATAGTGAATTATGTATTGTGAAAGAATTTTGAAATATTTGAAAATAAAATTAGAGATAAAGTAATTTTAATTTATTGTATCTTGTGTATCAGAGTTTATTAAAAAAATTTTTTTTATAAAAAATTCTCGAATTTAAAAGAGATAATTAATTATAAAAGTTATTGTAGCATAAATATTTTAAATAATTAATTGGAAATGAAATGTTAATCGTTTTTAAATATATCTAGTTTTTTTAGAAAAAAATTTAATTTTAAATTTATTAAAAGTAATTATTTATTTATTAATTAATAAATAATTTTATTAAATTTTATATTTTAAGGGATAAGCTTTAAATTAAAATAAATATAATAAAAATTAAGTTTAATATTATGAAAATTATATGATTTATATTGTTAATTAATTATAATTTTATTATAAATAATTTCATAAAAAATAAAATTTAATTAAAATTTATTTTTTTATAAAAAAATAAATTTTAATTAAATTAATTTAGGTATAATGATAAAATTAGTATATAAATTATAAATTAAATAAAATTTAATTTATTTATAAAGTTAATTATTTTTAAGGAATTCGGCAAAAAATTATATTCACTTGTTTATCAAAAACATGTCTTTTTGAAAATAATATAAAGTCTAATCTGCCCACTGATTTTAATTGAAGGGCTGCAGTATTTTGACTGTACAAAGGTAGCATAATCATTAGTCATTTAATTGATGACTTGTATGAAAGATTGGATGAAATATAAACTGTCTCTAAAATAAATTATAGAATTTAATTTTTTAATTAAAAAGTTAAAATAAATTAAAAAGACGAGAAGACCCTATAGAGTTTTATAATTAAATTTATTAAAATTATTTGTAATATTTAAAAATTTAAATATATTTAATTATTTTATTGGGGTGATAAAAAAATATATTAAACTTTTTTTAATAATTTAAACATATATAAGTGAATAAATGATCCAATTTTATTGATTATAAGAAAAAATTACCTTAGGGATAACAGCGTAATTTTTTTTTTTAGTTCAAATAAGAAAAAGAGTTTGCGACCTCGATGTTGGATTAAGATAAAAATTAAATGCAGAAGTTTAAATTTTTGATCTGTTCGATCATTAAAATCTTACATGATCTGAGTTCAGACCGGTGTGAGCCAGGTTGGTTTCTATCTTTTAGAATATAAAATATTTTAGTACGAAAGGATTAAATATTTAAATTAAATTTAATTGGGATGAATTTTATTAAAAAAAATATAAATTTATTATTATTAAATTAATAATTTTTAAGATTAGTAATTAAAAATTAAAAACTATTTTGGCAGAAAAAATGTAATGATTTTAGAAGTCATAAATATATAATTAATTATATATATAGTAATGTTATTTTATGATGTTTATTTAATTTTTATTGGTTTATTAATTTTAATTATTGGTGTTATAATTGGTGTAGCTTTTTTAACTTTATTAGAGCGTAAAGTTTTGGGTTATATTCAAATTCGTAAAGGGCCAAATAAATTAGGTATTTTAGGAATTTTACAACCTTTTTCTGATGCTATTAAGTTATTCACTAAAGAACAAACTTATCCAAATTTTTCTAATTATATTATATATTATTTTTCTCCTGTTGTTGGGTTTATTTTATCTTTATTAATTTGAATGGTTATTCCTTATTATTTTAATTTAGTTAGATTTAATTTAGGAGTTTTATTTATTTTGTGTTGTATAAGAATAGGGGTTTATACTGTTATAGTGGCTGGATGATCATCTAATTCTAATTATGCTTTATTAGGGGGTTTACGGGCAGTTGCTCAGACAATTTCTTATGAAGTTAGTTTAGCAATAATTTTATTATCTAGATTAATAATAATTATAGATTTTAATTTATTAAGTTTTATAATTTATCAGAAAATAATTTGATTTTTAATTATAATATTCCCATTGAGATTGTGTTGAGTAAGATCGATATTAGCTGAAACTAATCGTACTCCTTTTGATTTCGCTGAAGGGGAAAGAGAGTTAGTTTCGGGGTTTAATGTAGAGTATAGAAGAGGGGGATTTGCTTTAATTTTCTTAGCTGAATATTCAAGAATTTTATTTATAAGCATATTTTTTGTTATTGTTTATATAGGGGGGTTTACTTTAACTTTTATATTTTATTTAAAGTTAACTTTTATTTCTTTTTTATTTATTTGAGTTCGTGGTACTTTACCTCGTTATCGGTATGATAAATTAATATATTTAGCTTGAAAAAGATATTTACCTGTTTCATTAAATTTTTTATTATTTTTTATAGGTTTAAAAATTTTTTTAATATAAAAATTTGATTAAATTTAGTATAAATTAATAGAATTTTTATTCTTTCTTAAGTTTTCAAAACAAATGCTTATGAACAAGCTCATTAATTAATTATTTAAAAATAAGATTATCTCAAAATTTATTTATTAATGGATTAATAATAAAATAAGAAAAATAAAAAATAGTAAGTAGTTGACCTGTAATAATATATGGGTCTTCAACTGGTCGTGCTCCAATTCAAGTTAATAAAATAATTATAGTTGTTAATGATCAAAATAAAATTTGATTAATAGGATAAAATTGAATTCCTTGGATTTTTTTATTAAAAGTAAAAGGTAAGATAATTAAAATTAAAATTGATATAATTAAAGCAATTACTCCTCCTAATTTATTAGGAATAGATCGTAAAATAGCATAAGCAAATAAAAAGTATCATTCTGGTTGAATATGAACAGGGGTAACTAAAGGATTAGCGGGGATAAAATTATCAGGATCTCCTAATAAATAAGGATTAATTAAAGTTAATATAATTAATAAAAATAATAAAATGATAGCTCCTAATAAATCTTTAAAAGTAAAAAAAGGATGGAAAGGAATTTTATCATAATTTCTATTTAAACCTAATGGATTATTAGATCCTGTTTGATGGAGAAATAATAAATGAATTATTGTTATTATTAGAATAATGAAAGGTAATAAAAAGTGGAAAGTGTAAAATCGGGTAAGAGTTGCATTATCTACAGCAAATCCCCCTCAAATTCAATTAACTAATATAGTTCCTAAATAAGGGATTGCCGATAATAAATTTGTAATTACAGTGGCCCCTCAAAATGATATTTGTCCTCAAGGTAATACATAGCCTATAAAAGCTGTTGCTATTAATAAAAATAAGATTATCACCCCAATTATTCAAGTATGTTTTAAATTAAAGGATTCATAATAAATTCCTCGTCCAATGTGAAGATAAATGCAAATAAAAAAAAAAGATGCTCCATTAGCATGTAAAGTTCGGATTAATCACCCATAATTTACATTTCGACAAATATAATTTACTCTATAAAAAGCTAATTCAATATTAGCTGTATAATATATTGTTAGGAATAATCCAGTTACAATTTGAGTAATTAAACATAAGGCTAATAAGGATCCAAAATTTCATCAATAAGAAATATTAGAGGGTGAAGGTAAATCAATTAATGACCCATTTAAAATTTTAATAATAGGATTAGTTTTTCGCAGTAGAATAAAATTATTATTATTTATCATTAAATTAAATTGAAGATCGTAGAGGACCATAAAAAATATTAGTAATTTTAACTACAGCAATTAATGTGATAAATAAATAAATGATTAATATTAATATAATTATGAAAGTTTGATTATTATAAAGTTTACTTAAATTAATTTTATTTTCATTATTTATAAATAGAGAAAGAGATAAAAAGTTGTTTATATCGGAATTAAAAGATAAATTTAATCAAATTAAGTTATTTATAAAAAAAAATTGTAAAGTTAATATAATTAATAAAAATAAAATTAAATATAATTTTGTATTAAAAGAAGGTTTAAATAGTTCATTTGAGGCAATTCTTGATACATAAATGAATAAAACTAAAAGACCTCCTATAAAGGTTAAAAATAAAATGTAAGAAAATCAATAAGTTTTAATTAATATACCTGATAATAAGCAAATAATTAATGTTTGCATTAAAATTATTAATCCTATTGAAAGTGGATTATTTAAAAATATTATAAATATTGAAATAAAAATAGTTAGTAATGATAAAAATATTTTTGTTATTTCAAATCAAAGAATAGTTTAAAATAAAAAATAATAATTTTGGAGATTATAGATAAAGAGATTCTTTTTCTTTGAAGTTCTTAAAGTAGTTTACTTAATTTTGATTTACAAGACCAATGTTTTTTTTAAACTATAAAAACTATTAATGATAATTTTTATATGAATAATTTTTATTTTAATATTTTTTATTGGTAATTTAATTTTTGTTTTAAAACATAAGCATTTATTAATTGTTTTATTGAGTTTAGAATTTATTGTTTTAAGAATTTTTTTTTTTATAATAATTTTTTTAAATTATATTAATTATGATATGTATATATTAATAGTATTTTTAGTTTTTTCTGTTTGTGAAGGTGCTTTAGGGCTATCAATTTTAGTTTCAATAATTCGTACCCATGGTAATGATTATTTTCAAGGGTTTAATTTATTGTAAGTAAAAAGAATGATAAAATTTTTAATAATAATAATTTTTTTAGTTCCTTTATGTTTTATAAAAAATATATTTTGAATGGTTCAAATAGTATTATTTTTAATAATATTTATATTTATAAATTTAACGATTAAATTTAATTTGTTTTGTAATTTAAGATATTTTATATCTTGTGATATTATGTCTTATGGTTTAATTTTATTAAGAATTTGAATTAGTCTTTTGATAATTATAGCTAGAGAAAATTTATTTAAATTAAATTTTTATGTTAATTTTTTTTTATTTAATGTAATTTTTTTATTGATTATATTATATTTAACTTTTAGAGTTATAAATATATTTTTATTTTATTTATTTTTTGAGGGGAGATTAATTCCTACATTAATATTAATTATTGGTTGAGGGTATCAGCCTGAACGGATTAAAGCAGGTATATATTTATTATTTTATACTTTATTTGTTTCTTTACCTTTATTAATAGGTTTATTTTATATTTTTAATGAGATAAATTCAATAACAATTTATTTTTTAAAGTTTTTAAATTTAAATATATACTTATTATATTTTTCTATAATTATAGCTTTTTTAGTTAAAATACCTATATATTTTGTTCATTTATGATTACCTAAAGCTCATGTAGAAGCTCCTGTTTCAGGGTCAATAATTTTAGCTGGGATTATGTTAAAGTTGGGGGGTTATGGATTATTACGTTTAATGATTTTTTTACAGCAAATTAATTTAAAATTGAATTATATTAGTATTGTAATTAGTTTGGTGGGAGGTTTATATATTAGATTAAAATGTTTTTGTCAAGTAGATATTAAATCTTTAATTGCTTATTCTTCAGTTGCTCATATGAGAATAGTTATTAGAGGTATTATAATTATAAATTATTGAGGATTTTTAGGTTCTTATGTAATAATAATTGGGCATGGTTTATGTTCATCAGGAATATTTTGTTTAGCAAATATTAGTTATGAACGATTACATAGTCGTAGATTATATATTAATAAGGGTATGATAAATTTCATACCTTCAATAAGTTTATGATGATTCTTATTAATATCTTCTAATATAGCTGCTCCTCCTTGTTTAAATTTAATAGGTGAAATTAGTTTGATTAATAGACTAATAAGATGATCTTGAATTTCTATGATTATATTAATATTAATTTCTTTTTTTAGTGCGGGGTATAGATTATATTTATATTCTTATATTCAACATGGAAAATATTATTCAGGGATTTATAGATATTATACTGGAGTTTCACGTGAATATTTAATATTAATATTACATTGATTGCCTTTAAATTTAATAGTAATTAAAATTGATTATAGAATAATTTGATTTT